ACATTTATTATTTTAACCCCCAAAACTTTCATTTTATTAGGAACCTTTTTAACAAATGAATTAAATAAATTCAAATTTTGTAAAGATGAATAAACAGGCTTATATAAAAAGGACGCTATAAGTATTCCGCAATAAGCTATACTGACTGAAAAAACTGCGTTTGTGAGAAATTCATACCAATCGACAGAATGGATTCGGTTTTGATGTAAAAGGTTTATGGACGGAGTTAACAATTTTGATAATATATCTAAATCCATTCCTTCATAATTGAAGAAAGGAATTCCAATGGCCCCAACGAATAACGTAAATAAAACCAATACAAGCATGGGAAATAGCATAGTATTGTCCGACTCATGGGGATATGAGAAAGTTTTTTTAGTGCCAAAATGAGTAATACTAATAAAAGGCTGCACCATGCTTCTTACATTTTCATTACTATCAATTCGATATGTGTTTAAAAAAGGAGCCTTTTCGTTGTTTTTGATCATTAATAAATCGAATAAACGAAAGTTTGTTTTCCTAATTTTAGGTCCTTCTTTACCCCACAGAGACATTGAATAGAATGAGCTGCTTTTTTTGCCACTGTAATTTTGAAAATAAACGTTTAAATGTCCTTCAAAAGTAAGTAAATAGATCCGAAACATATAAAAGGCGGTTAATCCTGCCGTAGAATAAGCTATTATTGCAAAAATCGGTGAATACAACCAACTATCACTAAGAATTTCATCTTTGGACCAAAAACAAGCAAGAGGTGGAATACCACAAAGAGAAAGTGTACCTAATAAAAAAGAAGTTTTTGTAATTGGTACATGTTTTCTTAAACCGCCCATAAGAACCATATTCTGACTTTTATCTGGAGAATACCCAACAATAGCTTCCATCGAATGAATAATAGATCCAGATCCTAAAAACAACAATGCTTTCGAATAAGCATGAGTAATCAAATGAAATAAAGCAGCTTGATAAGAACCCATACCTAAAGCTAACATCATATAACCCAATTGAGACATTGTAGAATAAGCTAAACCTCTCTTAATATCTTTTTGAGCAAGAGCTAAAGTAGCTCCTAAAAACAATGTTATTATACCGATCAAAGATATTAGATTTAATATGTAAGGTATAGCTATGAAAAGAGGAAGAAGCCGAGCTACAAGAAAAATTCCTGCTGCTACCATCGTAGCAGCATGTATAAGAGCCGAAATAGGGGTAGGCCCTTCCATGGCATCGGGTAACCAGACATGAAGGGGAAATTGAGCAGATTTCGCAACTGCGCCGGCAAATAATAGGAAGGCACATAAAGTAACAAATAAAGGATTAACTTCATTATTATAAACCAAGTTATTGAATATTTCAAACAAATCCCGAAATTCAAAACTACCCGTTATCCAATAAAAACCTAAAATTCCTAATAATAACCCAAAATCCCCGACACGATTAGTTACAAACGCTTTTTGACAAGCATTCGCCGCACTAGGTCGGGTGAACCAAAAACCTATTAATAGATAAGAACACATTCCAACTAATTCCCAAAAAATATAAATTTGTATTAAATTAGAACTAGTAACTAATCCCAACATTGAAGTATTGGAAAAACTCATATAAGCAAAAAATCTCACATATCCTCGATCATGAGACATATAATTGTCACTATAAATAAGAACCATAATCCCAACACTAGTGATTAATATTGACATAATAGAAGTAAGTGGATCAACCAAGCAGCCAAACTCTAAAGAAAAATCATTATTGATGGTCCAAGACCATACATATTGATAAACAGAATTATTATTTAGTTGCTGAATAAAGAAATGGGCTGAAAAAATCATAACTATACTTAATAATAAAACACTCGGAAAAGCCCACATACGGCGAAGATTTTTAGTTGCCGTTGGAAAAAGTAGAAGTCCAGCTCCTATTAACATAGGAACTGGAAGTGGAATGAACGGTATGATCCATGAATATTGATATGTATATTCCATATAAAAATAAATAAAAAAATTATCTTAATTAATTGTTTCTGATTCACCAGTTCTTATTTCTTTTCTTTTGAAAGCGATCGATTAATAAAAAAAATTAAGATATATAAAATAAAACTTAAATAGAATTTCCCAGGTTTAATTATTCGGAATCTTTCCAAACTACTTCAAATATTTCAAATGAAGATGAAGAGTTAGGGTTAGTCAAATGATATGAACAATTTACTGATATGAACAATTTACGAGTGAAAAATAAATATGTACTTTGTTTATAATTAGTTTATTATTAAATTTATTATTAATATTAAATTTATTATTAATATTGAATTGTTAATATGAAATTAAAATTATTAAGTCCAATTTTATGAAGATAAAAACGAAAAATTGCAATTTCGGTCTAATTATTACGTATTACAATAATTTATTTATATCTATAGAGCAAGGATAAATAATGACAGCAAAAAAGTATTTAATATGAAAAAAAAGTATTTAATATGAATCATAGGGCCCATAACTTGACTCATAAAACCTATTTCCCATAAAACAAAACCAATTTATTGCAGTTTGGTTCGGCTATTCCCAATCATTAAGAAATTTTTTTAGAACTAATTGATTGTCTTCCATTACAATAAAAGCTATTTGTAGGAAATGCTTTGGTATCCCACACTTTTTTTATGTAAAATAAAAAAGAGGGGCAAAAAAATGGCTTTTAGAAAGTATTTTGTATATTTTAATCAATTAACTACTAGGCTTAGGCTCATTCGAGTTTGAAAATGAAAATTCCTTTCTTCGAACTTGACCAATTTAATTAATATAATAAAAAAATAAAAAAAAAGAAAATTAAAATAAAAAAAAGAAAATTTATTACATTTTTTTTTATTAAGCAGGAGAGGGATTGAGTTTTTAAATCTTTCGATGTATTTTATTACATGTAAGAATGGAACATGACAAAACTAGAAAGCAAAGACCCAACCCCTTTTGTTTGTATTTTTTATTTTATCAACCTCAATCTATTCTATTTGGCATAGTAGATCTTATTGTTCTTAGTAATATTTTAGACAATTTTTCCATACACCTTTTATGATGAGGGGAATGTAATTTAGAGAATAGCTAGCTAGAGATATAGTAAAGAACAATTGATTTTGAACAATAGATGTCTTTCACATCCAACCGATGAACCGATTATAATTTAAAAATGGCAGTGCCAAAAAAGCGCACCTCTAGTTCAAAAAAACGTATTCGTAAAAATATTTGGAAAAGGAAAGGGTATTGGGCAGCATTGAAAGCTTTTTCGTTAGCGAAATCTCTTTCTACCGGTAGCTCAAAAAGTTTTTTTTGTGTGACAAATAAATAATCAAACAATAGACTAAATAATGTGAATCGGTCTAATTCAAAAAAGAGTCTCATTTTTGTTATAATTTATTTATAAGTTTTTTTTTCTAAAGTTTAGAAGTTATCAAGATTATAAATAATATTAATCTAATAATAATAGATAATAATCTAATTAATCTAATAATAATAGATAATAATCTAAATTACTATTTCATTTTTATTTAATAAAAAAAAATTATTTCCATTCTCTAATGTTTTAACCTGATCAATAACAATATAAAATGGAATTCATTTTGTTTTGTTATTTTTTAGTAGAAATAATAATTCGGTTGTCTACTGAATTCAAAAAGTGAATGGTATTCTTTTGTTTGAAAAAAGAATAAACGCAAGCACAAGGTTTCACCTTTTGTTTTGGTATGTTTTATCATTTTCAAGATGGGGATTATCACCTTCCCCATCGACTTGACTCGAGAATCAATTTACTTTTTAGTTCTATCCGTGGATTGAAGTCAAAATTATCTAGTTCAAAAAGTTCCGTTTTATTTTCAGGAGACCATAAAGTAATAAACTATGAAACGAAAAACCCCGTTGTTAGTTAAGTTAAAAAACGGATACCCTAAAATAAATAAAAAACAAAACTATTATAAGAATAATTAATATTATTAACGAAAACGTTTAGATTAAATGCCGCCTAATTTTGAAACAAATTTTTAGTCATCAATTTGAATGTTTCCTAAAAAATATTGAATTAACCCCCTCAATCTCGACGATTGAATAAAAATAGGTTATTATGATTTCGAATAAGCCGCTATGGTGAAATCGGTAGACACGCTGCTCTTAGGAAGCAGTGCTAGAGCATCTCGGTTCGAGTCCGAGTAGCGGCATGTCTTTTTCTAAAAGAGTAAACCCTATAATGAATTCAATTCCCTATTTCAATTCCTATAATTGAGGCCCCCTTTTTAATAAATTTTATGATATTTTCAACTTTAGAGCGTATATTAACCCATATATCCTTTTCGATCATTTCAATTGTAATTACAATTCATTTGATAACTTTATTTGTCGATGAAATCGTAGGACTATATGATTCATCAGAAAAGGGGATGATAGCTACTTTTTTCTGCATAACAGGATTATTAGTTACTCGTTGGATTTATTTTGGGCATTTACCATTAAGCGATTTATATGAATCATTAATTTTTCTTTCGTGGGGTTTTTCCATTATTCATATGATTCCGTATTTTAAAAAACAAAAAAACCATTTAAGCGCAATAACGGCGCCAAGTGTTATTTTTACCCAGGGTTTCGCTACTTCAGGTCTTTTAACCGAAATGCATCAATCCGCAATATTAGTACCTGCTCTCCAATCCCATTGGTTAATGATGCACGTAAGTATGATGGTATTGGGCTATGCAGCTCTTTTGTGTGGATCATTATTATCACTAGCTCTTCTAGTCATTACATTTCGAAAATTCATAAGGATTTTTAGTAAAAGCAATAATTTATTAACGGAGTCGTTTTCCTTTGGTGAGATTCAATACGTGAATGAAAGAAACAATGTGTTACAAAACACTTCTTTGATTTCTTCTCAGAATTATTACAGATATCAATTAATTCAACAATTGGATCGATGGAGTTATCGTATTATTAGTTTAGGGTTTATCCTTTTAACCATAGGTATTCTTTCGGGAGCAGTATGGGCTAATGAAGCATGGGGATCCTATTGGAATTGGGATCCAAAAGAGACTTGGGCATTTATTACTTGGACCATATTTGCGATTTATTTACATATTCGAACAAATAAAAATTATGAAAGCGTAAATTCTGCAATTGTGGCCTCAATGGGCTTTCTTATAATTTGGATATGCTATTTTGGGGTTAATCTATTAGGAATAGGGTTACATAGTTATGGTTCATTTACATTACCATCTAATTGAATAAGGTACTTGACAACTAGAAGCCTAGGGCAGCATACATATATATATGAAACCCTCATGTAAACCATCAAGAACCATTTGAATCATTCCATTTCCATTACTTGATTCAAATGGTTCTCGAAAATGTCAAAAATATCTGGTTATATATAGAATTTATAGAATTCCAATTTTTTTATTTAACTTAAAAACAGAAAAAGACTTTTTTTGTACAATGAACGATTTTAAAAATCATCAGGTTTTTTATTTTGGTTTATTGACAAAAACTATCTATAAAAAAAATTTGATATAATAGCTTCGACCTTGTCAACTGATAATGAGAAAACGAAATCGGGATAAATACCAATACCTATTACAGGGAAAAGGATAGAAATAGAAATAAATAACTCTCGCGGTCCAGAATCAAAAAAATAAGAGTTTGGGGCATTAAAAAGCTTGTATCCATAGAACATCTGGCGTAACATAGACAATGAATAAATAGGAGTTAATATCATTCCAATTGCCATTACAAAAGTAATTAATACTTTTGTCATTAAAAGATATTTTTGGCTAGTAAGTATTCCAAAAAAAACTATCAATTCGGCAACAAAACCGCTCATGCCCGGTAATGCAAGCGAAGCCATTGATAAGATACTGAAAGTCGTGAATATTTTGGGAATTGCGATAGCCATTCCGCCCATTTCGTCGAGATAAATAAGTCGTATTCGATCATAACTCGTTCCGGCCAAGAAAAAAAGCGCAGCGCCAATAAATCCGTGAGAAATTATTTGTAAAATGGCCCCATTGAGCCCTGTATCGCTTATAGAACCAATCCCTATAATTATGAAACCCATATGAGATACAGAGGAATAGGCTATTCTTTTTTTTAAATTACGCTGACCAGGAGATGTTAAAGCTGCATAGATAATTTGAATTGTGCCTACTATCATCAACCAGGGAGAAAATATAGAATGGGCATGGGGTAATAATTCCATATTGATCCGAACCAACCCATACGCTCCCATTTTTAATAAGATTCCGGCTAAAAGCATACAAGTACTATAATGTGCCTCTCCATGGGTGTCTGGTAACCATGTGTGTAGGGGTATGATCGGTGATTTGACAGCAAAAGCAATAAGAAATCCAATATAGAATATTATTTCCAGGGCTACAGGATACGATTGATTAGCTGATGTTTCAAAATTTAATGTCGGTTCATTGGAGCCATATAAACCAATACCCAGAACTCCTATTAATAAAAAAACAGAACCTCCGGCAGTGTACAAAATAAATTTTGTAGCTGAATACAAACGTTTCTTTCCCCCCCACATGGATAGAAGTAGATAAACGGGAATTAATTCTAACTCCCACATGATGAAAAAAAGTAAAAGGTCTTGAGAAGAAAATGGTCCTATTTGACCGCTATACATTGCTAACATTAGGAAATGGAATAGTCGGGAATCTCGAGTAACGGGCCAAGCCGCTAAAGTAGCTAAAGTTGTGATAAATCCTGTCAGTAAAATGGGTCCTATAGAAATTCCATCTATTCCCAATCTCCAGTAAAAATCAAAAAAATTGATCCATTGATAATTCTCCGTTAGTTGCATTAACGGATCATCCAATTGGAAATGATACCCGAATGCATAGGTTGTTAGAAGGAGTTCCGTTATGCATATAGATATAGTATACCATCTTATTACCTTATTTCCTCTATGAGGAAGAAAGAAAATTAAGGAACCCGCGGTTATTGGCAAAACTACAACTAGTGTTAACCAAGGAAAATTATTCATAGTAAAAACAAAATAAACTTGGACCAGAAAAACCCGTGCTCGAAATAAATATATTTTGAGCGCGGGTTTTTGTCGGTAAAGGTAAAAAAATCAAATGTATTCGAGTAGGGTTTTCTGGAACGTATTAATAAGCTAGACCCATACTTCGAGTTGTTTCATGCCATAAATAAACGCGAACACTCAAGAAATCCGTTGGACAGGCGGATTCACATCTCTTACAACCGACACAGTCCTCTGTTCTTGGAGCAGAAGCGATTTGCTTAGCTTTACATCCGTCCCAAGGTATCATTTCTAATACATCGGTTGGGCAGGCTCGCACACATTGAGTACACCCTATACACGTATCATAAATCTTTACTGAGTGTGACATTGGATCTATAAATTTTTGAACGTCAGAAATTTTCGATCTAGTAAATTTGTAAATGAATCATATATTTAAACACCAGATGAATCAATAATTTACCAGAAATTTTGAAGCAATCTACTTCTGGATCGACTCGCGCGATAGAGCCAAGATACTTTGATTTCTTACATTTTCGAAAATGTGGATTAGATTTAATGTATGGGCATGTTAATTTGAATTTATGAATATTCTAATTTCTATGATTAATACTACTTATTCAACAAATTCGATTGATTGATACGAGTTGATTTTCTGTTACGATAAATTGACGAAACAATAGCCGGTCCAATAGCTGCTTCAGCGGCGGCAATAGCTATAACAAAAATGGAGAAAATATTTCCTTTTAATTGCCGGCTATCAAAAAAATCAGAAAATGTTACGAAATTTATATTAACCGCATTCAGTATAAGTTCAAGACACATAAGGGCTCTAACCATATTTCGGCTCGTGATCAATCCATAGATACCGATAGAAAATAAGTAGGCACTCAAAACAAGTACATGCTCGAGCATCATTGACTAACTCCTTATCAATTTTGATTCATTTCAATATGAACTGAACAACAATTCAACAGATTCAATTGACTAGAATATAAAGTCCGGAACAAAGGAATATATTGTATTAGTAATAGATTAAATAAAAGAATTTTTATTTTGAGTTTTAGACATAACCAATTTAAAAATGGAAGATAAAAAAATGTAATAACACAGAACAGAGTTAAATTTTGATTACTGTTGCTAATTCTAGAGATTTATTACTGGCGCGCTACGGCAATTGCGCCTATCAAAGCGACTAAAAGAATTATCGAAATGAATTCAAATGGAAGAAAAAAATCTGTTGATAAATGAATTCCAATTTGTTGACTATTACTTATCAAATCTTGCTCTATAATCTGGTTTGATCTTGTAGTCCAAATAATCCCGTACCATGACGTATCCGTAATAGTAATCATTAGTAAAACAAAAATACTTGTACAAACAGGCAAAGTAATCCCATCCCCAACAGTCCAAAGATTAAAATCTTTGTAATACTCTGAACCATTCATGAACATCACAGCAAATACAATTAAAACATTTATAGCTCCCACGTAAATAAGAAGTTGTGCAGCAGCTACAAAATAGGAGTTTAATAGAATATAGAATAAGGATATACAAACAAGAACCATTCCCAATGAAAAGGCAGAATAAATGGGGTTGGTAAATAATACCACACCTATACCTCCTAGTATAAGACCCGATCCCAGAAAGACTAAAAGAAAATCATGTATTGGTCCAGGCAAATCCATTATATGTAAAATAAGAGATAAATAAATCTAAATGTTTTTCATGACCTTATTGAGACCCGACCAGAAAATTTTTTTTTTGAGAAATTCCTAATTAAATCCTAAGAGATATGACTAAATGTAGGTACAATTATTGGGCTCATTTTATTCTTTATCTGAAGGAATAGTTCTAATCCGAAATTTTTTATAATTTTTTATTTCGAAATATATACAGATATATTAATTAATAGATTTTCAATCCAAATTAAGGCTCGATTCTTATCAACCAATCAATCGTTGGAATTTGTAGTTATTGACCAAACAAAACGAAAGAACCCTTATTTCTTTAAATTAGATCAAAAACCAACCTTAGTATTGTTAAAGTAATTGGAAATTATTCTTTAATCACGAGATTTACTTATTTTGAGGCGAATTAAAAATTGTTCGAATTGTATAATCGTCAATTACTGACATCGGTAAACGACCCAAAGCAATTTGATTATAATTTAATTCGTGACGATCATAAGTAGAAAGTTCATATTCTTCAGTCATTGATAAACAATTTGTTGGACAATACTCAACACAATTACCACAAAATATACAGATTCCGAAATCAATACTGTAATTAAGTAATCGTTTCTTTCGAATATCCGTTTCCAATTTCCAATCAACAACGGGTAGATCTATAGGACATACACGAACACATACTTCACAAGCAATACATTTATCAAATTCAAAATGAATTCGACCGCGGAAACGCTCCGCGGTTATTAATTTTTCATAAGGATATTGAATAGTTACGGGTAAACGATTTGCGTGAGATAAAGTAATCATGAAACTTTGACCAATGTACCTTGCAGCCCGTATTGTTTGTTGACCATAATTCATGAACCCAGTTACCATAGAAAACATATCGTGAATATATATATATGAATTATTTTATGTTTGTTTATTTCTCTTGTTTGAGACAAATTGTGAATATAGAATATTCCTTTATAGCGAAAAGAGTTGGGAAGAAGTTGTTAATAATAGATTACCGAGAGAGATCGGTAAAAGAAATTTCCATCCAAGATTTAATAGTTGGTCCATTCTTAGCCTCGGCAAAGTCCATCTTGTTGTGATAGGAATGAACAAGAACAAATAAGTTTTAGTTAATGTAATAAAGATACCAATTGTCGCTCCAAAGACTCCACCCAGTTTATTTATTTCAAAAAACTCAGAAACATATATGTCTGGAATAGAGATATTCCAACCTCCCAAGTAAAGAACCGTTACAAATAATGAAGAAACTAATAGGTTTAGATAGGAAGCAACATAAAATAAACCAAATTTGATACCCGAGTATTCGGTTTGATAACCTGCTACTAATTCTTCTTCTGCTTCTGGTAAATCAAAAGGTAATCTCTCACATTCTGCTAGGGAAGAGATGAGAAAAATGATAAACCCTATAGGCTGACGCCACAAATTCCACCCCCAAAAACCATATTTTGATTGCGCCTCAACTATATCAATTGTACTTGAACTGTTAGATAATCATAGTCGGTGATACCATCACTGTTACCATCGCTATTACAGAACCGTACATGAGATTTTCACCTCATACGGCTCCTTGAAGGCCATAAATAAATCTAAGGACCGGGTAAGTATTATTTTATCTTGATATGTTTGTAGGATGGATAAGGTCAAACTTTATTGGACGGTCCAAAATTAGACCAATAGAATTCTGTCTGTTATAATTATTAGTTTTATATAATTCTTATTTTAATAATTAAATAAATTAATAAAAAAAAAAAAACAAAGTACTTCTGAATTGATCTCACCCCTTCTTTAATAATTTCAATTCTTCTTTGTTGAGTAATAACTTAATTCTTCAATAAAATACTTCTTGTAGAAATATAACTAGCCCGTCGTTTTTACTTATGAAAAAGAATTCCATATTAATTCATGAATTATGATACATATTCTATATATGAATATGGATATGGAAAAGGATAAAAAAGATATTTTTTTATTGGAATTGGGTTTCTTTCTCTTTTTTTTTTCATTCCTATTCTTCTTTCTATTTCTGAAAAAAAGAGGGCTTACAAAATAAAGGATTTTTTCGTTCCCAATAGTTATGTATTTAATCGGTGGATAGGAGCATACTCTGGATTGGAATCGTGCCTTGGGGAGTACTGCCTAATAATTTCTACCAACCTTAAGCCCCAATTAGTATTCTTTGTTTGTATATTATGTAAAAATGTCCTTTTGGATAATTTACAGAATTTCCATTTCCATTACAAATCCGTTACATATCTTGGTGTTTCTAACCATCCACTCGTTTTTGTTCAACCCTCCGTTATGATAATACATGTATCTTAATACATACAAATGATAGTGAAAACTCAATACGGTGGGTCTTTTGAGCCCGCTTCAAGTCAGGATGACTAATTAACCAATCTTGGGGTAAACGGTTTCTTATGTTTATGTTTATTTCCGCTTAACTCTTTAACTCTTATACATGGAAAATGAGACTCAATATTTTTACTGCGAATTTATATATTCTAAATTATCTAATTTATATATTATATATAATATAAGCTGTTTTCTTTCACTCATATAACTATTTGATTAAATTCTTCAATCCGAATAATGAATAAAAAAAATGAAGATATCTAACTTTACTCAATTCATTCCACCGCTTTCCTAGAAAGGAAGAATAGAGAAAAGTTTATGTCTATATATCAACGAATCGCACGTAGAGATATTGATAACACACATAAAGTTAATGGTATTTCATAACTAATCGATTGAGCAGCAGCTCGTAGACCACCTAAAAAGGAATATTTATTATTTGACCCGTATCCTGACATAAGAAGTCCAATGGGAGCAATACTTGAAATAGCAATCCATAAAAAAACACCAATATTGAGATCCGCTAAAACAAGGCGATAACCAAACGGAACTACTAAATAGCTTACTAAAATTGATATCACTGCTATGGATGGACCGATACTGAATAAACGAGTATCCCCTCTAGATGGAAAAAGATTTTCTTTGAAAAGAAGTTTTGTCCCATCTGCTAGAGCTTGAAGAACTCCCAAAGGACCGGCGTATTCAGGTCCAATACGTTGTTGTATTCCCGCGGATATTTCTCTTTCTAACCATACAATTACCAGTACGCCTATTGTGATTCCCAATACAAGAGTCAAAATAGGAATAAGTAACCATATAATTCCATAGACCCCTTTTAAAAATTCCAATCTAGAAAAAGAATCGATATCTTGTACTTCTGGTGTATCAATTATCATTTCAACGATCAACTTCTCCCATAATGATATCTATACTACCTAGTATTGTCATAATATCAGCCAATTTCATTCTTTTAACTAACTGAGGAAGAATTTGCAAATTGATAAAACCCGGCGGTCGAATTTTCCATCTCCAAGGAAAACCACTCCGATCCCCTATCAGAAAAACCCCCAACTCCCCTTTTGGAGCTTCCACTCTCACATAAAGTTCTTGTTTCGGCAATTCAAATGTAGGAGAAGGTTTTTTACTAATAAAGCGATATTCAAAATCATTCCATTCTGGATTCCTTTCTCTATCAAAGTATCGGGTTTCTAAATTCTCATATGGCCCCCCCGGAATTCCTTCGAGAGCCTGTTGAATAATTTTTATGGATTCCATCATTTCACCAATTCGGACTAGATAACGAGCCAACGAATCCCCTTCTTTTTGCCACTGTACTTCCCAATCAAATTCGTCATAACACTCATACTGATCAACTTTACGAAGATCCCATTGTATTCCGGACGCTCGCAGCATTGGTCCCGATAAACCCCAATTTATTACTTCCTCTCGACCAATAATGCCTACCCCCTCGACTCGTTCTAAAAAAATAGGATTGCGTGTAATAAGTTGTTGATATTCAGCAACCCTTATTAAAAAATAATCGCAGAAATCCAAACATTTATCTATCCAGCCATGAGGGAGATCAGCCGCTACCCCTCCGATCCGAAAATAATTATGCATCATTCTCATACCGGTGGCAGCTTCGAATAGATCATATACTAATTCTCTTTCTCTGAAAATATAGAAAAAGGGAGTCTGTGCACCAATATCCGCCATAAAAGGACCGAGCCATAACAGATGAGAAGCTATACGACTCAACTCCAACATAATTATTCTGATATAGCTGGCTCTTTTAGGTACTTGAATATTTCCCAGCTGTTCCGGTCCATTTACCGTTATTGCTTCTGTGAACATAGTAGCTAAATAATCCCAACGTGTTACATAAGGCAAATATTGTATAATTGTTCGGTTTTCCGCAATTTTTTCCATCCCTCGGTGTAAATAACCCAATATTGGTTCACAGTCAATAACATCTTCACCATCTAGAGTAATGATAAGTCGAAGAACACCATGCATTGATGGATGGTGGGGACCCATATTGACTACCATGAGGTCTTTTCTTGGAGCTGGTATATTCATAGGTTTTTCCTTAATTCATTCTTTCATGAATTGTTGAAAACGAAAAAAAGTTCATTCAAATTCAAGATCTAATAAATCAAATAATTCAAAATGCTTCTTCAAATTAACGAGTTTTTGATTCCCGAATATCCAACCGATTAATTAATTCTTTATAACCTATTCTATTTTTCTTTGACAAATAAGATAGCAGTCGTTGGCGTTTTCCCAGAATTTTACGTAGACCTCTCTGAGATAAATAGTCTTTTTTGTGTAATTGTAAATGTGAAGTAAGTCTTCGTATCCTATTGGTGAAACTAAATATTTGAAATTCAACAGAACCCCTGTTTTCTTCTTTTTCTTCTTGTGAAATAACTGAGATGAATGAATTTTTTACCATAAAATGAAACCCCCTTCTTTTTTTAAGATATTTTTATTGATAGATATCTTTATTGATCAGTAATAATAATGTCACTTGTTTTAGTTTGGTATAGACAATAATCTTAATTTTGTTCTAATTTCGAATTTTATTAAATCAAATGAAATCAATCCGATTTTAATTTAAAAATTCGATTTGAAAAGGTATACAAAAGTATGGTTGTTTTCCGTACTCCAAAAAGATAAAAACTTAGTCCTAAAATCAGAAGATTTTATTGATTCATTTCGAGATCAAATTGATATGTCATTGAATTAGTATCATGTATCAGAATGGAATGTAAGACAATGAATGTGTGCACCTCTTTGTCGTCATAGACCCGCTACGATATGGGAAAGGTAGCAAAAATATACTAGTAATGAATTTTCAATCGCGGATACATATGTATCCTTACCATACCGAAACGACTGCCGTTATTGCTATCAAACCAATACCGATTCATACAAGCTAAATCTTCTAATCGATAATTGGGCCACAGAAATAACTTTAATTTAATAAGTTTCTTTTGATATCCTTTGCTTTTATCCAAAACCTGACTGTTTACCTTATTCCCATTCCCCAATGCTGAATTTTTATGCATATCATTTCTATTCCTAGAATTGAAACAAATTAGAATTCGAAATTCTCTCCGAAGTCTAGGTGATAAAAGATTTTCAGGAACAAACAAATCATAATGATTTTTATCCCTATTTCCAGTCATCTTTTTATATTTGGTAATGACTTCATCAGAATTCTTATCAACATGAGTTTTTTCTCGGTATTTTTGATTAATTTTGTGTTTACTTTGATGAACCAACGAAATACCAATGGTTTGAGACATAATAAATTGCCCATCATTTTTTATAGATAGACGAATTGGTTCAATAATCAAAATTCCTCTTTTGATCAATTCTGTAAGAGTTAAATTTTTCTGAATCATCAGAATATCAAGACTCATTTCTCCCCTTTGAATAGAGGATATAGTTATTTCTCGTGGATTTATCAGTCTAAGCAGGAGACAATATACTTTGATATTATTAATTATTTTTTTATTTAAAATATCATCCCATCGCAATTGAAAAAGAAAATACCTTTTTAGTAAGAAATCAAACTCCGCTTTTGTATTGTTCTTGTATTGCTTTTTATTTTTATGTTTTTTCATGTCCGAGCCCGTATAATCTTCTTCAACATCTTTTTCTTGGTTTGAAAGAGCAGATTCAAGGTTTGCTTGGTCCACGGATTCTTTTTGCCCTTTATTTCGTTTTTTTAATTCAAGAGATTTTTTTTCATTGGAGGATATTGATATAAAAGGATCTTTTTTTTTATTTCCAGCGATGCTTTTGTTTTCAATATCAGTAGCGTTTTCATTTATATTAGAATCTAAAAGAAGTAATTTTATTGGTATAACCCACGGTTTTGTTTTATACAAATTATAAAATATTAAAAATTCTGGGAAGAACCAACGTTCAAGATTTGATATGGGACGGTTTAGTATTTCTTCATTCATTCCCATCCAATCAAAAAAACTTTTTTGATTGGATAAGTTGATTTCTTGATCTTGATGAATTGTGAGATAAAAAAGGTTTTTCTTTTTGATTTGATCAATTATTTGATAATTATTAAGCTTAGCCTTAGTAGATTTTTTATTACTGTTTGGGTCAGTATCAATATTGATCCAAGCCTCGATATCGATTTTCGTTCTAAGACAAAAATCGAGAATTCTCCAATCAAAATATTTTCTATCCAGATTTTTCTCCATATCTCTAATATCATCTTGTACTAGATCCTTATTGCTAGGGATAATAGGAATACCTTCCATCATATAAAAAGATTTTCGTTTATTTGTGTTGGAATTCGAAAAAACTTCTTGGTTATTTTTTACGTGTAATGACGATTCATAAATTGAAGAGTACTTCGTATCTTCAGAATTAATAGATTTATATGCTAACCGATCATATCTATATTGTTTTTTAAAATTCTCTTTTTCATTTAGTAATGAAGCCGTTTCCAAATTATTTTGTTTTTCGTAGTGAATAAATTTTGTTTTTTTAGATGAGTTGCATAAATCCTTATTTTGATTCATACAGTGTTGATTGAATTGATTTCGCCATTTTTGTGGTACTAGTCTAGACCATCTAATCTGAGATATATCATATTGATAATGATTCCTTAACCAATTTGTCCATTGATTTATTCCAGAATTCTGACGATTCTTATGTCTTAATTGAGAATGAAAAAGTTCTTGTGTTCCAACAAAATAATCCTTTATTTCAGTCTTAATAAAAGGGGCTGCTCCATTATATTGAAAGACAGGTTTTAACTTATAAAAATCAAAATTAATAAATTGGGTTTGTGAGAGTTTGTAAAATACATAGGCTTGTGAAAAGTGGGATAAGTCACAAAAAGTATTTGAATTCTTATTACTAATATTAGTATTATAAAGTGCCTTTTTTATAGTCGAAATAAAGTGAATTAAACTTTGATTTGTTTTATCCATTTTTTCTTGATTTGTTTCATTATTGGTAATGTATTTATTAATAATTTTTTTTATTGATTCAAGAAATGGTTGTGTATTGATCCTAGGAATATTAATGATCCACAGAAAGATATCTATGTATATCCTTTCAATGAAAAATTTCATAAAATAATGTAATTTGCGTATTAGTCGAGCATTTTTTCTTTTTAATATCTGCAAAATATTTTTTTGTGATTCCAACCCTTTATCATCATCACTTATTTTGCTAGAACGAATATTTCGATCCGGAATTCGAAATCCGCCCTTTTTTTTATTTGTAATTTTTTCTATTTGGTTTATGATTGTGCTTGTTCTATCAGTTAGATCCCGCATTTTTTTTTCTGTCAATGAATAATTTGTCCAATTCCGAGGTATAGTTTCAATGGATGATGGTATAGTTTCAATGGACAATTCATCAATCATCAGATTACTGGTTATAGAATCCTTTTTAGTTTTACTCAATTCATATACTTTTCTTTTTCTCAATCCAAATAATAGAATTGGATTTATTTGTGAGAGTTCTTTTTTTATTTCTTTTAAAAAAAGAATCTTTTTAATGACCCATTTTTTTGTTTCTTTTAAAACATTTACAAACAATTTTGTTTTTTCTTTTAAAATTCTTAGAATTAGAAAGCATTTCTTTTTCAATTTTCTAATTTTTCTTTTGAGTTCTTTAAAAATGGGTTCAAAAAATGAAAGTTGTTTTCTGGGAGAATCAAAAGGGAATTCCGCTTCCATTCCAAAAATTGTTAAAAAACAAAAATCATTTTTTGAATCTTTCTTTTTCATTGGATCATTATAAGGGGTTCGTGGGTTAGATGTGTGCCAAGGTTTCAGACGAAAAGGAAATAGGATCTTAATCTGAATACCGTCTGTTAACCAGTTTTTTGGAAATTCTTTTTCTGATAATTGAACGCCATTATAGGTGCATTTAACATACATTTCTCGATTCCAATCTTTAAAATCCTCGGACCATTCGGGAAATTGAAACAATAGCATACGGGCGATATTTTTAACTATTATCAATGAAGGCAATATAATATATTTTCTAAGAATAGATTGGGTTACTAACAAAAAACCTCTTAGTACTTGAGCAAGTAAAATACTATCCCAGGCTTCCGCTATTTCTATACGTACTTTCTCCTTTCTTTTGGCTTCCTCTTTTTTATCCTCTTCCTTTTTTTTCTCACTTTCTTCTGTGGTTTTCTCTTTATAATCCGAAATTTTGAGTTCTGTGTTTGTCCACATAAAATTTCTCAAAATTAGGTTTATACGTTCGGAAATATCAAAAGAAAAAATGGGGGATTTTTCTATTCGGTCCAAAAAGAGGGGGGAATGCGCATCTGCCTCAAAGAATTTCCAAGTAACTATTTTACGTCTTTGAGCACGCACAGAGCCTTTGATTATGTCTCGACGAAAATTTGATTGTTGTGAATAATGTATCAA